ATCAACGACTTGGCGTCCCTCCGATGCGTCTGCTATGGTTATTTCATACCCTCCCTTTTCTTTACGTACTATTTTGCTTACTATACCTGCCGATGTAGCATTATAGACTGTATTGTTACTCTTACTCCCATCGGGATAAATCTGACCCCTTCCCCTGTTCCCACCGACGTATATAGGATATTTTAAGAAGTAAACATCTTTCTTAGTAGCAGGGTCCGGGGAAAGAATAGGAAAGGTGATTTCACTATATTTCTGACCAGGAACAGGACCTATCACAAGAATATTTTTTTTAGTCGGACGATAACTCTGAAAAGACAGATTGCCCATCCTTTCTTTCATTTCGGGAGAAATACGATCGGGCGGAGCTAGTTCGAATCCCTCAGGTAAAATAAGAACAGCCCCTACATTCAAAGACCCTTTTTTACCATTAGAAAGAACTTGTTTCAGTTGCATATCATAAGGGATTCTAACAACTGCTTCAAATACAGTATCAGGAAGTACCGCTTGTGGAACCTCAATATCCACGGGCTTATTAGCTAAATGACAATTGGCACATACAATACGCCCGGTTGCTTCTCGTGGATTTTCATAACCCTGTTGCGCAAAAATGGGATATGCGTGTGAAATAGATGTCCAAGTTATTACATATATCAACATCATGATCGATACAGAAATGGATCGAGTCATCTGCCCCTTTACCCAAGAAAGGATATTTCTATTTTGCATGGTCCAATCGTTGATCCGGAGAATTTCTACAATAAATTAGGTAGGTTGCTAGTATAGTTTCCTATCCACGATTCTGCTATTTGACTGGAATAATTTCACTGGAATACAGGAAGAATCCCCTAGATGAGTAGAAACATAAAGAAAAGAGTGAATAAGATTTTTATTGGTTTGTTTATGTACGAAGTAACAAACATTATAATTGGATTCATATCAGTGGATCATCCCTTAGTCATTCATTGAATGATAAATTACTACAAGTGAGGGAGATACACGATTTAAATAACGGAAGATCCAATATTTAAAAATGGTATCTAGAATGACTGGAAAAGTGGAAACAAGCCCAGATATAATTTGCTCATTATGAGAAAATCCAAAATCTTTGTAGACAAAACTAATCATTAGTTCCCAACCATGAGGCGAATGGAATCCAATACATAAATCAGTTAACAAAAGAATAGAAAAAGCTTTTATTGTGTCGCTTAAATTGTAGAGAAACTCCCGAACCCAAGAATTAAGAATGACAAGTTCTTCATTACCCAGAATCGAATAACCACTTAAAATAGCAAAACTTATTATATTTGTTGAGAAGTGTAAAACGGTATGGATATGACCCTCATTATGCATCTTGACCAATTGTATCGTTTCTTTGTGAATTCCTATACGAAATTTTTGTATATGTGTCTCTGGATACTCCTTTATTATTTCGTCCAAAATCAAAAGTTCTTCTAATTCTATGAATTTTTCTAGAACGTTATTTTCTTGAATATTATTCAAAAAGGCTTCGGATTGACTAGTATTCCACCAATTAATAACCCAAGATTCCAGACTTTTATTAAATGAGAAAGAAATCCACCAGGGCAAAAATACTATAGATGCAAGATATGGAAGGGGGGTGAATGCTTTCTTTTTTGTCATTTTGAATCTGTGAATTGTTAATGAAGCGACTTCATTGCTCGACTCTATCCAATCTGGTATTTTTTTGAAACATGAGTTCTATATCTATAACAGGGAGGGCTTTTGAGTTCCTTCCTCAATGCTGAAAAAACATCCATTTTTTGGTTTATTTCAAAATAATTCAATTGGTACGCGCAAGAAATAGGCCAATTCAGCAGCTTTTTGTTCAATTTCTCGTGGAGTCAAATTCTCATCAGTACGAGTCAGCGGAAGGGCCCCCCGACCTCTGATTTCCATATAGAGTACACGACGAGGATAAAGACCCTCTTTAATTTCTATTCTAATCGACTGGATATCTCTCATAAGGAATCGAAGGAAGATCCGACGATTTCGTCCAGGAAATCCCCAACGAAAAATACATACTATTCCTTCTTTTCTATCGAATTGATCATAACCACTGCCTACATTCCACCAAATTGTGCACCACAAATATGAGCTAATGAACAGACCCGCGATCCCATAGAAAGACATCACGATCCCCTGTGGAAAAAAAAGGATTTGCTGAGACGGAAATAAAGATATCAGATTCCGACCAAGATAACTAGAAGTTCCAACCAATAGGAATCCCCAGGAACCTAAAAAAATGATACAGGCCCAGAAGAAATTACTTGTTTTGCGAGACCCCGTTATAAGTTCTATCCATATACGTTCTGATCGCCAGTTCATACTAGATCCAGTTGCATTTTATTGGAATTGAGAGAATAACCCAAATGAATTTGACTTTATGTTTTGTTCCCGAAGTAACTCTCATCAACTAGCACTATTGTGATATGAATCATTAGTAATAATTCATAGAATCGGTTCGATATATCGATATAAAAAAAGAAAATCCCCGTCATAGGATCCTACTATGGGTATATACGTACATATAGATATATTAACTTTCCATTTCAGATCTCTGCTGATCGATTTTCAAAAAAGCTCTAATGCATTTATCCATATATAATGTTTCCACGCACATAACCGCTCTTTCACTTGTGTTCGGAAGAAGCCGCATGTTTACCATATTCCAATAAATAGATATCTGTATTATGATCCAAGTAAAATTATTGCAAGAAATTGATGAGATTTGGTCCCATCGGATTTAGACAATTTTGTTTTTTTGAACATGAATAGATAAAGAGGCCATTGCAATTGCCGGAAATACTAGGCCCACTAAAGGCACAAAAAAAGAGGGGAAGTTGAAAGTTGTCATAGACTAGATACCTCGATTTAATATTTGATTTGTACCTGTTATAAAGATATCTTATCATAAGTATATTGATTCTAAGTATATAATAATAGGTACAAGAAAAATAGAACTAAATTAGGTGTACCTATTTACTTTTCTATTTATTATTCTTGTTCTTTTGTCCTTATCTTCTAATAATGAATGAAAGAGTTTCTTACAAGTAAGGATTCTAATGAACCCGATCCAACATGAATTCCTAGTAAAAATGGGAGTTCCCCGGGGATATGGTATGGGGATATAGAAAAACGCAAGATTTCAATTCTATATTTTCTATATTTGAATTCTTCAATATCTATTCAATATCTATACTATTCAATATCTATAATAAATACGTAAGAAGAGAACATTCCTTTTTTTTTTTTTTTCCTAATTTCAATTTCCGGTAAGATAGAATGATTTATACTGTTGATAGAGTCTTCCCGATCACTAATCATGAATATAGGTAGCAAGAAAATAGATCTGGAAAAAAAAAAACTGAATTTCATTTTAATGCTCTACTTGATTGAATTTTTATTCACGGGAAAGAAACCGTGAAGTTGAAATAACTCACTCAGAACACCTTTTAAAAGATTACGTGGTACGATTGGGTCGAATAAGCCTTTCTGGAATAAATACTCAGCCGATTGTGAACCATCGGGTACTGTCTTATTCAATGTTTGTTCAATTACTCTTTTACCCGCAAACGCAATATAGGCATTAGGTTCGGCAATAATGATATCTCCTAACATACCAAAACTAGCGGTCACCCCGCCGGTTGTAGGAGATGTAAGGATTGATACATATAATAACTTTTTATTTAATTGATAATTATATGAAGCGGAAGATATTTTTGCCATTTGCATCAAACTCAAACTTCCTTCTTGCATGCGCGCTCCTCCGGAAGCACACACTATAATAACAGGTAGAGATCTATTAGTAGCATATTCGATCAAACGGGTTAGTTTCTCACCTACTACGGATCCCATACTTCCCCCCATGAACTGAAAATCCATAACCCCAATTGCTATGGGAATACCTTTTAATTGACCTATGCCTGTTTGAACAGCCTCGGTTAACCCTGTCCTTTTTTGATAAGAATCAATACGATCTTGATAAGGTTCCTCCTCCGAATGAAATTCAATGGGATCCACAGAAACCATGTCGTCATCCATAGGAGCCCAAGTGCCCGGATCAATCGAAAGTTCGATTCTGTCTGAACTACTCATTTTCAAATGATATCCACATTGTTCACAAATATTCAATTTTGATCTCAAAAATTTCTTATAATTTAATCCATAACAATTTTCGCATTGAACCCACAAATGTCTGTATTTTTTATTTATATCGAGATCATTATCATTATAGTTTCCTTGCATATGGGATTCACTTTCATAGGAATAACTTTCATTTGCACTAGTTTTTACATCGGAACTCGCACTGGCAATACTGTTTATGCTTTCATTACAAATGTAACTATAAATGTAACTCTTACTGTAATTGTCGCCACTTGAAAAGTCACTATTAATACTGATTTCAGAATCAAGATAATTGTCAATGCAACTATTAATGTGATTATTCCAACTATATTTAGTATCATACATGTAACGATCATAGTAGTGATTGTTACTCTTAGACCCATTATTCAGATAACTAGAATTTGGATAACTAGAAAAAAAACTTTCGAGTTCACTCAGAAACGAATGATCATTGTCAATCTCAAAAATATGATTTTCAATATCGAAATAGATGGAATAATTGTCACCACTACTATCCCTAACTAAAAAAGTGTCATCAGAGCCGAAATTACGAATGCCCCTGACACCAAATAAATGATCCACATTATCGCAACCTGGGTTGTCACTATCACCCCAACTATGAATGTTTTTATCTATAACGAGGTCTTCACTTCCATTAGTATTTCCAATAGGACCAATACCATCCATTGATTTACTTCGCCCACACCTGTATCCTAACTCCCTGTTAAACAACATCGAAGTGAACCACCATTTTTCCTTTTCCATAGAGCCTTCCTGCCCCCTATTTGAATGAAAATACAATATATGAATAGTCATTCGATGAATAATCATTTGAATATTTCCTCTCGGAATAA